TTGTAAATAAATGATCTTAGCATAGATCTATTGTGGTCTTTTAATTATATAATAATGGAAACAGCAACCCTAGTTGCCATATTTATATCTGGTTTACTTGTAAGTTTTACTGGGTACGCCTTATATACTGCTTTTGGGCAACCCTCTCAACAACTAAGAGATCCATTCGAGGAACACGGGGACTAGTTGAAGTAATGAGCCTCCCAATATCGGGAGGCTCATTACTTTCAATTGAGATAATGAAAAATTATTTCATTTTTTAGTTGGAACTTTAGGCGGTTCTCGAAAAAAGATAGCGAAAAAAATGATTCCTAGAGTTGAGACTAAAAGGAATGTATAAACCAATGCTTCCATAGATTCGATCGTGGTTTACAATTATAGCTTCCATACCTATTTATTTGAGATCGTCTCCCGGATAAAGAAAGAACAAACCAAGAGTCAAAGAAAAGACATCGATTCAAATCAAGATTTATCTGGTATTCTATATCAAATCCCAAAACGAAAGACAAAAAATAACAAAACAATATTCTATCAGACTACTTGTCTTCTTGTAGTTGGATCTCCAAGTTTTTGGAATGCTCCAAATTCTACTTGAGCATCCAAATCTGGGTCAATACCAGCAAAAACATCCCTGAACAAAGTTCTAGCACCATGCCAAATGTGCCCGAAGAAGAAGAGCAGAGCAAACGAAGCATGTCCAAAAGTAAACCAGCCCCTCGGACTGCTACGAAAAACACCATCGGATTTCAAAGTAGCACGATCTAATTCAAAAATTTCACCTAATTGCGCACGTCTAGCATATTTTTTCACAGTAGCAGGATCACTATAACTGATTCCATTGAGTTCACCGCCATAGAACTCAACAGTTACACCTACTTGTTCAACACTATATTTTGATTCTGCCCTTCGAAAAGGAACATCGGCTCTAACAATTCCGTCTCCATCTACCAAAACAACCGGAAATGTTTCAAAAAACGTAGGCATACGACGTACAAAAAGTTCACGCCCTTCTTTATCTTTAAAGATAGGGTGTCCTAACCAACCAACAGCTATTCCATCCCCGTTGTCCATTGAGCCCGCTCTGAATAATCCCCCTTTTGCCGGATTATTGCCGATGTAATCATAAAAGGCTAATTTTTCTGGAATTTTAGACCAAGCTTCAGATAAACTTTGATTTTCGGCTAGCCCAGCACTAACTCTTCGATATATTTCTTGTTGAAAGTATCCTTGATCCCATTGATAACGAGTGGGCCCAAATAATTCAATCGGGGTAGTTGCCGAACCATACCACATAGTTCCAGCAACTACAAAAGCTGCAAAAAAGACCGCAGCGATACTACTGGAAAGGACGGTTTCAATATTTCCCATACGTAATCCTTTGTATAGACGTTGGGGCGGACGGACACTAAGATGGAATAGACCCGCCAATATGCCCAAGGTTCCCGCTGCAATATGATGAGAAGCTATTCCTCCCGGAACAAAAGGATCAAAACCTTCCACGCCCCATGCTGGATTTACAGCTTGTACCCTTCCCGTTAGTCCATAAGGATCGGATACCCATATTCCAGGACCATACAATCCTGTTACATGAAATGCGCCAAAACCAAAGCAAGCCACCCCTGAGAGAAATAAATGAATTCCAAAGATCTTGGGCAAATCCAAAGAGGGTTTTCCTGTACGTTCATCAGAAAATATTTCTAGATCCCAATACACCCAATGCCAGATAGCTGCTAAAAAGCACAAGCCAGAAAACACAATATGTGCACCAGCCACACCTTCGTAACTCCAAATACCCGGGTTCGTTATAGTTCCCCCTGTGATACTCCAACCACCCCACGAATTGGTTATTCCTAAACGAGTCATGAAAGGTATAACGAACATACCTTGTCTCCACATTGGATCAAGAACAGGGTCAGAGGGATCAAAAACTGCTAATTCGTATAGAGCCATCGAACCGGCCCAACCAGCAACCAGAGCTGTATGCATTATATGGACAGAAATCAAACGGCCGGGATCATTCAATACGACCGTATGAACACGATACCAAGGCAAACCCATAAAAATACCCCTTATATCAATGAAAAATAGACACTATGTAACTTTATTGCACTTTAAAAAAACTCTACTAGGGACCTTACTTTTTTAGTGGATTATCTCGGGGAAAGGATTCATATTTGTTCTATTCTTTTAGTAAGAATGTTTTTTAGTTTAGTAATAATGGAACAATTTTGCTCGTAGGAACAAGAAGCAGATTTATTCTACACCCGATAAGTACCAAGACGCAATGGTCGGACGTTGATCGCATTTTATCTGAGTAACTGCCTCTTTATTTGTTCATCATTCAAAGGACCCATTTGTAAGAATTTGCCTTTTTTATAATATGAACTAAACTTATTCAATCTATGCTATGTATAAAAGATGCTAAAAGATACAATATTATTAAGACAATAAACCTATTTACGCTTTCACATCAAAGTGAGATATAGTACTTAAATTTTCTTTCATTTAATGCCTATTGGTGTTCCAAAAGTACCTTTTCGAAGTCCTGGAGACGAAGATGCATCGTGGGTTGACGTATAGTGCGACTTGTCAGATATATTGGGTCATATGGTATTCCCCCGTTCTCTTCCCCGATCGAGATATCCTCCCTTTCGCCCAAGAAAGATTGATTGAATTATCAAAAATTTGGAGCGTGAAATGCAATGAAGTGCACTTAAATATATTTTTTAGGGGGGTATACAAATTAATATTAGCAATTCAAATAATTTATGGTTGGCTTGGTTCGACCAATAAAATGAAGTATCCAGGCTCCGTTTAGAAACAAAACAATTGGTAATATATCTAGGATTTCTACTTAGATGATCATATTTTATATTATATTCGATTTCTAATTTCTAATATGAATAGACGTGATTTCAAATTGAATATTTAATGTTTGGATTTGGTAGGAGATATGAAATAAATTGAAAAAAAAAAAGAAGTCGTAGCAAAAAGACATAGTATTTGTCCATTTGTCCTATATAGGCAAATCCAAATCGGGCAGATCTTTACTCGGAGTAGAGCATAAACCTAAAAGAATTCAAGAAGACCATTCAGGAACAAGAAAATTACATCGTGATTTGGATTCCGATGAAACAATACATCAATGAGAAGATAGTTCGATAAGTTTGTTTATAAGTTTAGTGAATTTTTTTGTTTATTTTTCTATTTATAGAAAAGAAATATATAAATAAATAGAAACATAAACAGACCAAAACTCATCTTTTTTTACAAAATGAAAGAAAAAGAGCTCTTTTATTACAAGTTCGACAGGGCCTGCGATGAAAAAAAAAAAAAAAAACTATAATCTACACATTGATTCTTTTTTTTCGCAATTTGTGTTGAACCGTATGCATCAAAAGATGCATGTACGGTTCCAAAGGGATACAATTTTATCCCAATCAACCGACTTTATCGAGAAAGATTACTTTTTTTAGGCCAAGAGGTTGATAGCGAGATCTCAAATCAACTTATTGGTCTTATGGTATATCTCAGTATAGAGGATGATACCAAGGATCTGTATTTGTTTATAAACTCTCCCGGCGGATGGGTAATTCCTGGATTAGCTATTTATGATACTATGCAATTTGTGCAACCAGACGTACAAACAATATGCATGGGATTAGCCGCTTCAATGGGATCTTTTATTCTGGTCGGAGGAGAAATTACCAAACGTCTAGCATTCCCTCACGCTTGGCGCCAATGAGTTTTTATTTTTTATTTGATTTGAGAGAAAAAAAAGACTATGCCTTCGCGATATAAGAAATATGATTAAGTAATAATAGCATGGCATTTCGAATTCGATATGAGAATTTTTTTTGTTTTCAAAATTGTTACATTATGTATCGAAAGAGTAGTATGAGATATAAAGGTATTTCCAATTTTAGCTGATATATCAGGAGACCCATTTCAGCGTCACAAACTTTTACGAAAATAGAATTTCGTTTTTTACTTAGATATATATATTTTTTTTTTTCAAATAAAAAAAACTTTGGGATTGCTAAATAACAGTCGAAATATATATATAAAGCAACGGAACCATCATAGTATTTTTTTTACTACTCAAAAAGGAAGGGTGGTTATTGGATCATTGACCTATGTGAATAGGATAGACCCTATCATTTAATTTATTTTAGATTTCTTCTATGTAAGGTAAAAAAAAGGGAAAAGTGAATTCCATTATAGAGCCGTATGCAATATACAAAAGATGCCTGTACGGTTGTTCAATTCTATCTTTTTTTCTTATTATTCTTTTTCGCCTTTCATTATGCGAGATAAAAGAATTTTTGATTATGTTATATCATCAGGGTAATGATCCATCAACCTGCTAGTTCTTTTTATGAGGCACCGACGGGGGAATTTATCCTGGAAGCGGAAGAACTACTGAAGCTGCGCGAAACCATCACAAGGGTTTATGGACAAAGAACGGGCAAATCTTTATGGGTTGTTTCCGAAGACATGGAAAGAGATGTTTTTATGTCAGCAACAGAAGCCCAAGCTCATGGACTTGTTGATCTTGTAGCGGTTGAATAAAAAAGAACAGGGATTTCCGCAAAAATGCAATTTGATATTTTCTCTTCTTACCAGGTTTAATATAATAACAATAAAATAAATATTGTATTCGATGAATCTATTAATAAAAAAATGATTCATAATCATCCGGTTAGGATCGATCTAAACCAACCCATTATGTATATGATTCAACATGCCAACTATTCAACAACTTATTAGAAAGACAAGACAGCCAATCAAAAATGTCACGAAATCCCCCGCTCTTCGGGGGTGTCCTCAGCGACGAGGAACATGTACTAGGGTGTATGTGCGACTCGTTCAGATCATGGATTAGGCCAAAAGAAAAAAAAAAAAAAAAACAATTGATTCCGTATCAGTGATCAGTAAGAGTGAATAGGATAGAATGGAAAAACACCATTCACTATCGAATCGAAAAATGAAAATATCTAAAAATCTAAAAAAGCTCTATCATATCCTTTTATTGTGGTATCAAATTAATTTATGGTTGCTGTTGGTACAAATCCAATCACTTCCATTTTTCATTTAAGATGAGAAAGAATTCCCCATTGGTAGCAAATGGTATTCATTAAGCAGGGAAATCCTATTTAAAAAGCAGAAATATTCTGCCTTTACTCTTGACTCTTGCAAGAACGGACTAACAGGGTCAGCTACTCAGCTAATCTTCATAATATAATTACATACCGTTACTGTATGAGTGGGTCTCGTTGTGAAAGACCTATTACTGGATAATTATGGGTAGAGCCAAAGAGTGTGAACTGTACAAGTTAACAATAACATTGATTAAATGAGGGAAGAGGCTCCGGTGTATAGAGAGGACCTTACCGTTTAAGAAGTAACCATAGAAACGATGGAACCCACTATACCTATTTATTATATTTACTACTTTTTTATTTACTATGTTTTATAGTATCAATACAATTTCTTATTTCTAGGTGAGAAGTCTAGAAAAAAAAAAAATAAAAAATCGTGGTTGGGAAGGTTATAGTAGCAAAAGCCATTGGAATTTTTATTTTATACATTGGAAGAATCCGTTTTCTTATTAATAGACTAGAAAAGGGAAGGACAATAACTGAAAGAAAAGAAATCAATTAGTTATTCATCAAAGTTTCATTTAGTCAATGACTAGAATTAAACGAGGATATATAGCTCGAAGACGTAGAACAAAAATTCGTTTATTTGCATCAAGCTTTCGAGGGGCTCATTCAAGACTTACTCGTACTATTAATCAACAGAAAATAAGAGCTTTGGTTTCGGCTCATCAGGATAGAGGTAAGCAAAAGAGATATTTTCGTCGTTTGTGGATCACTCGGCTAAATGCAGTAATACGAGACAATAAGGTATACTACAGTTATAGTAGATTTATACACAATCTGTACAAGAAGCAGTTGCTTCTTAATCGTAAAATACTTGCACAAATAGCTATATTAAATAGGAATTGTCTTTATATGATTTCCAATGAGATCTTAAAAGAAGGAGATTGAAAGGAATCCATTGGAATGTTTTAAACGGAGTTCCCTGGCGAATGAACTCCGGGAAGGTAGAGTAGAAATTAGTATGATAAAAAAAAATAGGATAGAATTTGATAAAGTCGTCACAATGAACAAATACGTTCAATAAAAAAAGATTTATTCTTCTTCCCCAATTCTTTTTTTTCTTACGACACTACAATCAAATCTTATCTTAATTTTGATATTTTTTGAACAAAACGTCAATTCGCATTTGAGTTCGGATTGGTATTTTTTTGATTCAATTGAAATTGAAGAGAAAGCCTATTTATTTTTAGTTCTAAGACCGGTAGGTCTAGGAGTCGACTCGCTTCTTTCAAATTGTTTTTCATTATTAAGAAAAGGTAACGAAGATAAAATACGAGCTTGTTTTATAGCAATAGTAATTAATCGTTGTTGTTTTAAGGTCAATCTATTCACCCGTCTAGATAATATCTTTCCCTGTTCACTAATAAATCGACTAATTAAACTCATGTTTCTATAATCAATTCGATCCCCCGATTGTATCGAGGGCAAACGCCTACGAAAAGATCGCTTGGATTTAAAAAAGATTCGCTTGGATTTATCCATGATTTTTTTATTCCTTGTCCCGAAAATATTAATTCTATTTTGATCGGATCAAAAATGATTTCGAATTAAGAATATAGAATTGTTTTGTTTATATTTAAATAAATATAGGATCCGTTGGATATGAGATAATTGTTGTTATATATAATATGTAATTATTGTTATATAGAATATGTCGTTTTTCGTCTTCCTTGGAATGTAAGGCGGACACGCGAGCGATCGGTTCAATCTATTTCTTTATCTCCCCGTGAATCGTATGTTTGTAACAAGAAGGACAGAATTTTCGCAATTCCAATCGACTAGGCGTATTATGTCGATTTTTTTGAGTAATATATCGGGAAATGCCTATTGATTCCTTATTCACGCGGTTTCGAACACAACTGGTACATTCCAAAATAATCGTTACTCGGGCATCTTTACCCCTGGCCATGAACCTCCTTTGGGTTTTTGATTGATTCAACTCTTCTATTTTTCTATTTTCCAATCCGAAGCGAAGAAGAAGAAAGGAAAGAAAAAAAATAGAAGTTGCTAACTTGAAATCCAATTATTAAAGATTTAGTTGCAATCAATATAGTAATAATAAGTAATATAAAAATTTCTACTTAATATATATTTAGAATTTATATTAATATATATTTAGAATTTATAATCGCTGTACAACATTGAAGTTTTTTGTATAATATTGTTGCCACAGCTAGTCCATTTTCTTTCTCACTCTATTATTAATTAAATTTTTAGCCTGGAAACCCAAGTTCTTAGTTTCACGCGGGTGAATCCACTTTTAGTCTTTTTCGAATTTATTTTGAATTCTAAAAATTAAGAAGAGAAGGGGAGGGATTAGTCACAAATTTTTGATTGTATCTCTAATTTAATTTTCGTCACCCCTTCCCAATTACTATAATGAAAAAAAAGGGAATATCAACGCATCCGGAAATAAACGATTGATCTCTATCAATAATCCTGCTAAAGACCCAAACCATATAGTACTTACTACCGGTGCCACGGAAAGATATGTTTTTAGATCTCGCATTTTAAATCCTCCTTCTTTTTATTCGTTATTGTAATTTTAATACAATTTGTAATAAATACCTAATGCTAATACATATAGAAACAGATGCGTATATGTAGTTAATGACTGATACTTGTATTTCTACACAGAATCCCTAATGCAAATTGAAATATACAACTTGAAATGTACAATGATTTAATAGATATTCATTAGTTTTTTCTTAAAACAACAAATACGTCCCTTTCTGTTTGAGAATTCCCCCAAAATATTCATTTTTTTACGATGGGTTTTATATTATATTTATTTAGTACGTATATTAAGTCTATTATTATTATATGATATGAGCCTAAAAAAGAAGAAATGACAAGATAATTGAATTTTGTATTTCAATAAAGATGTGGAAAACAAGACAAGGATTCTCTACAATGACACTGTAGACCGATTGAAAGGGATGTAGCGCAGCTCGGTAGCGCGTTTGTTTTGGGTACAAAATGTCACGGGTTCAAATCCTGTCATCCCTACCTATTACTTATCTTATGAGCAGTAACGAGGAATCAATTGAGATTGATTAAAATTGGATATACCTAAGCAATAGAGAATAAAATTCTCTAGGATAGTATATATATCTAAGTTGGGTTGGGTTACAAAGTTATTCTTGTAATAATAATTAAGGCGCTCTTAGTTCAGTTTGGTAGAACGTGGGTCTCCAAAACCCGATGTCGTAGGTTCAAATCCTACAGAGCGTGCTTCGATTCTTCTTATTTGTTAGGTCGAAAATAACACTAAAATAATTGAACAGCAATCTGAATTTGACCTCCTGTAGATTAAAACAAGTAGGAGGTCAATCAAAAAAAAGAGATGTTAATTAATCAAAGATCCAATTGATCACCACGTCTGTATTGTAAATATGCAGTTACGAATAATCCAGCCAAAGTAATAGGAATTAGACCTAAGACAATTCCAAATAAAAAAACTTCAATCATTTCAATTTCTTTGAAAGGGGAAAAGGAGAGGTAATATCTATCCTTAAATATTAATCGGTATTACCCATGAATCTCAATGACCAAGAATTGAAAATTGACACGTTAAGTAACTATAGAATATATGAACTACCACAGAAGGTTTTTATGAATTGTTCGTTCAATTAATTTCAAATAAGTCCTATCTTGTTCAGACCGATAAATAGAGCTGAGGTTATAGTCAAAGCTGCTAGTAGAAAACCGAAATAACTAGTTATAGTAGGCATAAAGAGACTAAATGAAATATGTTCTTTTTATACATATGTTTCTAAAGCACTTCCCTAAAATTCCATTTATAAAAGATACGAAGATAAACAAAAATACCAATTGAAAGTTTTTAATTCATCAATTATTATAATTATAGAAGGCGGTCCTAACAAAAATAGAGTAACATAGGTAAGAACTCAATTCATCATTTGTGACATCTATCCATTTCGAAATTTCGAATTAACCGATTCATTGAGCAACTCTTGAGTTGAGTACACTAATAAACAATATCTAATATATATTAGTATATATAGAATATTTTAAATAAATTTAAAATAATTAGAAAAAAAAAGTCAAAATAGTTGTTTTATAACTTCATTCAAAAAGTAAACTTTCTTTGAATCACTCTGAAATAAAATTACCAAATCATTTTTATTTTGGTTATTTTTTGATTGTATCGACGAATCTTTTTTTTTTTACTTAATTTTCAGTTTAGAACGACGAGTGATCTTAGCTTATAATGAAAATGTCCTTTACTTTTTTACTTGAAATTTAACTTATTTTTACATTTTGTCTTTCTTAATTACAAAGCTAAAGCTCCATCTTTGTAATTAGTTCAAGAAAGACCCTTTTCTTTGGGTCTAATACAACAACAATCTGTGCATCACGAATATTGATTATTATTTTATTTATTCGTTGTTTTCTTTCCTTGAATACTAATACTATCTAGTATTTTTACCTCATCCTCAGTTTCGAGTCCGAAGCTAATAATAGAGAAAACCTTTAGATTATTATATTACAAATACTACTACAGTTACTGCAGGAATTGTAGTGATACAGGAATTTGAGAAAGACTCTATTGAATAGTACAAATTCTACATGTACAAGCAACAAGAAAAAGAAAAGAAAAAAGAAATTCTCTAACACTTCATTTCGATACTGATTGGGAAATTTCGTTGCTGTGTCAGAAGAAGGATAGCTATACTGATTCGGTATACTCTAAAGAAACCCTCGGTACACTATTGACGATCTCACAAAGATACTATTTCAGTGAATTTCTGTTTACTGATTTCATCTTTTACGGAGTCGACCCCCCTTTGACTGTACAAGAATATGCGGAG